CATAGCTAATTACTCCTATCTTTTTTTTGTAAAGACGAGGAAACATATTCTATTTTCAATATTCTCCTATTTACTACGGCGACGAAGAATCAAACTATCACTATATTTATTCCTTTTTCTACTTCTTCTTCCAAGCGCAGGATAACCCCAAGGGGTTGTGGGTTTTTTTCTACCAATTGGGGCCCTCCCTTCACCACCCCCATGGGGATGGTCTACAGGGTTCATAACTACTCCTCTTACTACAGGACGCTTACCTAGCCAACACTTAGATCCGGCTCTACCCAAACTTTTCTGGTTCACCCCAACATTACCTACTTGTCCGACTGTTGCTGAGCAGTTTTTGGATATCAAACGGACCTCCCCAGATGGTAATTTTAATGTGGCCGATTTACCCTCTTTTGCAATCAGTTTCGCTACAGCACCCGCTGCTCTCGCTAATTGTCCACCCTTTCCAAGTGTGATTTCGATGTTATGTATCGCCGTGCCTAAGGGCATATCGGTTGAAGTAGATTCTTCTTTTTGATCAATCAAAACCCCTTCCCAAACTGTACAAGCTTCTTCCAAAGCATACGGCTTTCTGGATGTATATGATGATATCTAGACAGATGGATCTCATATGAATCGTATGATGAAGTACCACATGAGTGGATATATAGGAATCCAAATCTGCCGAATCACTCATGTTATGATCTTCTACATCCTAGGTCTCCCCGTTCCTTCATCTGGCTTATGTTCTTCATGTAGCATTCAGACCGAATGACTCTATGAAATTACGTCGATACTTCCACATATTAATATTACGGGTAACGTAGGAGACATATCTCTTTTTCCCCGGGGGTAGAATTACCACTGCTTAGCTTTCAATTCGCCTCTGACCATCAAATGAAATGTGAATAACCCGTCTTCCTCTCTTTGAAACAAGGGGCGTTTCCGGCTCTGTCGGTGCTTCAAACAATTTTGTCTTCTCCATATTACTATATCTCTAGAGTCAATAATTTTATATGAGGAACTACTGAACTCAATCACTTGCTGCCGTTACTCTTCAGTTTTCTGTTGAGGTCTATCCCGTAGAGGTACTCAAATTGGATCAGTGATCGATTTCTAGGTTTCGTTGTAAACCTAATTGGTTACTTCCAATTACGTAAATCAATGGTTCAAACCGCACTCAAAGGTAGGGCATTTCCCATTGAGATAGGAACTTCTGTACCAGAAACAATGGTATCTCCAATTATAGCCCCTCTGGGATGTAAAATATATCTCTTCTCACCATCCCCATAGTGTATGAGACAAATATATGCATTTCGATTAGGGTCGTATTCTATGGTTACGATTCTACCAGATATGTCTTTTTCATTCCGTCGAAAATCGATTTTACGGTATAGACGCTTATGACCTCCCCCTCTATGCCTTGCGGTAATGATTCCTCTGGCATTACGACCTTTACCACAACGACGCTGTCCATAGATCAAATTATTTCGTGGATTGGATTTCACTTGACTGCCGACGGCTCCATTGCGTGTGCTCGGGGTAGAAGTTTTGTATAAATGTATCGCCGTGTTATTAAGTATTTTGATTTAAGTTCTTTTCTTTCTAAGAGGTGGAATAGAATAACCCGGTTGAAGCGTAATGATCATACGTCTGTAATGCATTGTATGTCCCATAATGGGTCCCATTCTTCTACCCTTTCCCGGGAGTCGATGACTATTCATAGCTATTACCTTGACACCAAAGAAGAGTTCGACCCAATGCTTTATTTCTGTCCTAGTTGATCCTGATTCGACATTAGAAGTATATTGATTGTTCCCCAATAACCGAATACTTTTGTCTGTAAATACTGCATATTTGATTCCATCCATAAATCCATTTTCTTCCCTATGAGTTCCAGTATCGATAAGAATTCTATTTCTTACTGTTCATATGTTATGGTATGAATATATCATACTAATTCGTTATGTATGGATGATGAGATTTCATAGATACAGAGCCAATTCCAATAGACGTATTGAACGTTCCCGTTGGCGTGCATCCAGCAGGAATTGAACCTACGAATTTGCCAATTATGAGTTGGGCGCTTTAACCATTCAGCCATGGATGCGTAACGGGGATCGTCATACATCGTAAATAAACAAATTCCAATTGAAATGAAATCCTTAGGAGGAATCAATGAAGCAGGAAGCAGTGAAACGACATCCGTTAAAATCCTGGATCCTCGAATTGAGAGAGATATTGAGAGAGATCAAGAATTCTCACAATTTAGTAGATTCGTGGACCAAATTCGATTCCGTGGGATCTTTGACTCACATTTTTTTCCACCAAGAACGTTTTATGAAACTCTTTGACCCCCGAATTTGGAGTATCCTACTTTCGCGCGATTCACAGGGTTCAACAAGCAATCGATATTTCACGATCAAAGGTGTAGTACTGCTTGCAGTAGCGGTCCTTATATATCGTATTAACAATCGAAATATGGTTGAAAGAAAAAATCTCTATTTGATGGGGCTTCTTCCTATACCTATGAATTCCATTGGACCCAGAAATGAGACATTGGAAGAATCTTTTGGGTCTTCCAATATCAATAGGTTGATTGTTTCGCTCCTGTATCTTCCAAAAGGGAAAAAGATCTCTGAGAGTTGTTTCATGGATCCGAAAGAGAGTACTTGGGTTCTCCCAATAACTAAAAAGTGTATCATGCCTGAATCTAACTGGGGTTCGCGGTGGTGGAGGAACCGGATCGGAAAAAAGAGGGATTATAGTTGTAAGATATCTAATGAAACCGTAGCTGGAATTGAGATCTCATTCAAAGAGAAAGATATCAAATATCTGGAGTCTCCTTTTGTATCCTATACGGATGATCCGATCCGCAAGGACCATGATTGGGAATTGTTTGATCGTCTTTCTCCGAGGAAGAAGCGAAACATAAGTAACTTGAATTCGGGACAGCTATTCGAAATCTTAGTGAAACACTGGATTTGTTATCTCATGTCTGCTTTTCGTGAAAAAAGACCAATTGAAGTGGAGGGTTTCTTCAAACAACAAGGAGCTGGGTCAACTATTCAATCAAATGATATTGAGCATGTTTCCCATCCCCTCTCGAGAAACAAGTGGGGTATTTCTTTGCAAAATTGTGCTCAATTTCATATGTGGCAATTCCGCCAAGATCTCTTCGTTAGTTGGGGGAAGAATCCGCACGAATCGGATTTTTTGAGGAACGTATCGAGAGAGAATTGGATTTGGTTAGACAATGTGTGGTTGGTAAACAAGGATCGGTTTTTTAGCAAGGTACGGAATGTATCGTCAAATATGCAATATGATTCCACAAGATCTATTTTCGTTCAAGTAAC